TAATGAATTCCACAAAAACAAAAAAAAGTCTTTGTTTACGAGGGACAACTATAAATTAATATTTCGTTGTTACGAAATCGACCATGGATCAATTCCCCTTTTATTTAGAAGTATTGAATACACCCATACTTCTGAGCGTCATGTTACTCCTCCCAAGAGACATGTCAGAGTCAGGGCATCCCCCTTGGATTGAATGGGATGACAGTTTCTCATTTCGAATCTGTAAAATCATAATTTCGATCAAATCACACATCGCAGTATACTAGGCCCTCCAATTCTTTAAGAGGTTTATCTAAAAAATTCGCGATATAACTAGGAAGACGTTTCAAATACCACACGTGGGTTACCGGGCATGCCAATTTAATATAGCCCATTTGATACCTTCGTATTCGAGAATCCACAAATTCGACTCCGCATTGTTCACAAAATTTTGGGTCTTCTTTTTCATTTCTGATTACTCGATAATTTCCACAAGCACAAATTCCACTTTTTATCGGCCCAAAAATTCTTTCACAAAATAATCCATCTTTTTCTGGTTTATTGGTTTTGTAATGAAAAGTATAAGGTTTTGTCACCTCTCCAACTATCTCTCGATTAGGTAGGATTTTTGTGGCCCAAGCACTTATTTGTTTAGGCGAAACTAATCCAATTCTGAGTTGTTGATGTTTATACTGATCGATCATAGAAGATAAATTCTAATTTATTCCGATTAAGCTTCCATCCTATTAATCTGGAAGGTTTTCTCAGATACAAGGAAATGATTCAGTTCCAGAGCCAAAGATCGTAGTTCTCGAACGAGCAATCGAAAAGATTCTGGAGTATCCTCGGGGTTAGGTATTGTTCCCCCAATAATCGTAGTACCAAGTACTTCCTGGCGAGCTTTAATATGATCCGATTTATAAGTAAGCATCTCTTGTAAAATATGAGCAACACCAAATCCTTCTAGAGCCCAAACTTCCATTTCTCCTACGCGCTGTCCTCCTTGCTTGGCTCTTCCTCGAAGGGGTTGTTGTGTAACAAGTGCATAATGTCCACTAGAACGTCCATGGATTTTATCATCAACTTGATGAATTAATTTCAATATATAAGGATTTCCTATTATAACAGGTTGTTCAAAAGGATCCCCTGTTCTTCCATCAAATATTCGACTCTTTCCCGGATACTCGGGTTCAAATATCCACGGCTTCGCTGTTTGTTTACTGGCTTGATATAATTCAGAAAACACTAGTTTTCGCGAAGCCTCGTGTTCATATCTCTCATCAAAAGGTGTTATTCGATAATGTCTATCTAGCAGACCTCCTGCTAACCCGAGCGAACATTCAAATATCTGTCCTACATTCATTCGTGAAGGTACTCCTAATGGGTTAAAGACCATATCAACGGGTCTTCCGTCTTGCAAATAAGGCATATCTTGTCTAGACAAAATTTTGGAAATGATACCTTTATTTCCATGTCGTCCGGCTACTTTATCGCCAACTTTTATTTCACGTTTCTGTAAAATATATACATGAATTGTTTCGGGATTATAACTAGAGCCCCCTTTTTTCTGGATCCATCTCACATCAATAACTCGACCCCTACCACCTATAGGAAGTTTTAGACAAGTTTCTTTGGATGTGGATACCTGAATGCCAAGTATGGCTCGTAATAATCTATCTTCAGGGGCATACGAAGATTCTTTTGCCATCTGGGGTGTTAATTTACCTACCAAAATATCACCTGTTTCTACCCACGATCCCAACCCCACAATTCCATTTTTGTCTAAATTGCGAAGTAAATGGGCTTCTAAATGCGGTATTTCACTTGTAACTCTTTCGGGTCCTTGACTTGTTACATAAGTCTGAATTTCATATTTCCGAATGTGAAAAGAAGTATAAATATCTTCATCAACAAGACGCTCACTAATGAGTACGGCATCTTCAAAATTGTAACCTTCCCACGGCATATAAGCCACTAATACGTTTTTTCCCAAAGCTAGCTCACCCCCAACTGTAGCGGCACCATCTGCTAAAATTTGTCCCTTTTTAATGCATTTACCCCGCGGAATCCGGGGGTTTTGGTGCATACAAGTATTTTTGTTGGAACGTTGGTACAGAACTAATGGAATGCTTTGAGTATCCCCATTACCTGATAAAATCATCTTATCAGTATCGGTATAAATAATCTTTCCCTCATGTTCGACTATAGCGAGAACCCCTGAATCGAGAGCCGCTTGACGTTCCAACCCGGTTCCAACAATGCATTTCTCGGACTTAGAAAGCGGAACTGCTTGACGTTGCATATTAGAACTCATTAAAGCTCGATTTGCATCGTTGTGCTCGATAAAAGGAATGAGGGAAGCTCCAATAGAAAAAAATTGGAAGGGAAAAATACTTCGAAGATGAGCCTGTTCCCACGCAATAGTCAGGAATTCTTGACGGTATCGAGCCGGAACAACCTGTTCTTCCTGAATACCTTGATTCAGGGCCAAGGAATTGCCCGTTGAGACCATATAGTATTCATCCCTACTTGGTGATAAAAAAAGCAGTTGTACCCCTGTCGCTCTTTCCGAAATTTTATAAAAAGGACTTTCTAGAGACCCCCAAAAACCAATTCTTGCATGAATTGCTAAGGATCCAATAAGTCCAACATTAATTCCTTCAGACGTGTCAATTGGGCAAATACGCCCGTAATGACTAGGGTGGATATCCCGTATCCGAAAACTAGCTGTTCGCCCTGTCAATCCTCCAGGGCCCAAATAACTCAATTTTCGTGCATGAACTATTTGTGTCAATGGATTAGTTCGATCTAAAACTTGAGATAATGGGTGTAATCCAAAAAAAGATTCATAAGTCGTTGTTAATGGCGTTGACGTTACCAAATTATGAGGAGTCGGTATTAATTTATGGCGAATTGCTCCACATATAGTTCCTCGAACCACATGTTCTAAACGAACCAGAGCCAATCCGAATTGATCTTGTAAGAGATCTGCTACAGAGCGAATACGCTTATTTTTCAAATGATTCATATCATCAAGTGTACCCATTCCAAATTTCATTCCAATCAAATGATCCGTAGCTGCCAATATATCACGCGGTAACAAAAACGTATTGTTTTGGGGTATATTAAGATTCAGTCGACGGTTCATATTTCGTCGACCAATCCGTCCTAATTCGCATTTTTGTTGAAAGAATTTTTTTTGTAATTCTTTACATAAAGATTCCGAAAATACCGGGTCCCCCCCTACACAAGCAAATTGTTGATAAAACTCCAAAATGGCATTTTTCTTTGACCCAAAATTTGGTTTCTCTTTATCATTCAAGAAAGACAAGAAAATTTCCGGGTAGCAAACATTATCCAGAATTTCTTTTAGATTCAAACCCATAGCTGATGATAGAACTAGAATAGATATTTTCTGTTTCCTACTTACACGAGCCCATATCCTTGCTTTTCTATCAATCTCTAATTCTGATCTTCCTCCCCAATCTGATATTATGGTGCCGGTATAGACCGAAATTCCGTTATGGTCCAAATCCGACCGGTAATAAATACCGGGGCTTTGCAATATTTGATTGATCACAATTCTGTATATTCCATTTACTATAAAAGTTCCCAGGGAATTCATTAGCGGAATGTTTCCAAGCAAAATTGTTTGTTCTTGCATCTCCCTGCCGGTTTTCCAAAGCAATCCTGCGGATACATATAATTCAGAAGAATATGTAAGTGATTTATACACAGCATCCTTTTCTTTTATCACGGGTTCTACCAATTGATATGTTTCCACAAATAATTGAAATTCAATTTCTTGCTCTGTATCTTCAATTTTTGGAAACTTATAAAGCTCTTCCGGTAAGCCCTGCTCGATGAACCGACCAAATCCTTCAAATTGTATCTGATTAAACCCAGGTATTGTAGACATCAGTGCATTTACCTCTCGTAACATTTGAAACCAATTCCTCATTTGTTTAAAAATCCCAGTTTTGGATCATTCTTTATTGAATAATATCGATCGATCTAGTTCGGATGGAATTTATATTCTGTTTACCAAATCACATAAAATTTGACACAGCCATTCCATATATGGAATATATGAAATACGTATGAACGGAGGAATACATAACTTTTGCTACTCAGACTCAAATTGAAATTTGCAAGAGATACAAGAGGAAAGAATTTGAGAAAACATTCTTTTAAAATAAAAAGAATTGCTTAATTCGATTTCTTTAATGCGATTCCATTTCTACCATTATTATGATATTACTCCGATTACTCCGATTGGATACTAAAAAAGAACCAGATCACAGGAATTGATCCCTTCACCGAGATAAGAATAATAATAATGAAAAACAATATAGAGTTTTTTTATTATTTAATACCTTCGGTTTTTTGTAAAAAAAACCGATTTGCGGAGAAAAGATATAAATTAGGACTATATTTGTAGAATTCGTAATAGACGTTTATATTGTAAAGCAAAGCGGGTTATAGTTAGTAAATAATCAATTTAAATACGTGCCCCGATATCTATCTATATATCGTATATAAGATAAGCAATTGGCTGTGTAATTTCTGTTATGGTTTCGGGGTTTACATATATGCATAATTGTTGCTATAATTGAAATGGAGAAAAATAAAAATGAAAATCGAAATAAATATTTTTTTTATTGAAAAAACGCAATAATAATTATTATTTACCATTTGGATTTTATTATGTCATTAAGGAAACATGATTTGAAGTCAGAGTCTAAGACTCGTTCATGAATTAAAAAATAGTTAATGGTTCCAATTTCTTATGACTTTTTACTTTTGTGATTGAAAGTCGATAGTTTTTGGTATGGATAAAAAAAGTTTTTGTTAGTAGGAAGGAAATGTGATTCAAAACGCAAGTACAATAAAAAAGGTCATTAATCCACCCCCAAAAGGTAATCTTTTCATATATATATATTTTGGCGGCATGGCCGAGTGGTAAGGCGGAGGACTGCAAATCCTTTATTCCCCAGTTCAAATCCGGGTGTCGCCTAAAAAAGGAAATAGCCTAATTAGGGTCTCTTGATACGTACTTGATTCTAAGCATTTAGTGGGCTCTAAATCTTTGTATTTAGAATTCAAGTCAATTTTTTAGTAAGCATTAGGAGTGTAAGGGTTATCAAAACTTCTTGATTCCCTTACACTCCTCTTGCAGTCAATTCGGTGCGAAGTAATATCCTAACTAATTAGTAGTTAGTAATTGTAATTGAAGAAAAGCGGGATATAATTTTTATACAAACTCAAAAGAATCTCTTAGTACTCAGGTATTCAATTAAGATTGGATTGACAAAACTTCTTTTCAGTAACCAACGAAATAGACTCTTAAAAATCATGTAGGATTATAGGTATGTGAATTTTTGGGGTTGGTTGATTAAATTAAGAAATATTCCGACAATTTTTTTGACTCTGTACCATTGATTTCACTATTATTAGTAAACAATAATGGAATAATTCCTGAATATTCATAGAAATAGGGGACAAAATTCACATGGATATTGTAAGTCTCGCTTGGGCTGCTTTAATGGTAGTCTTTACATTTTCTCTTTCACTTGTCGTATGGGGAAGAAGTGGACTCTAGAAATACGACTTAACTTAGCTAATTTTAACTAATTGAGTTTTTAGTTGAGGAATCAAACCTTATGAATTGTTTTATAGATTATGCCGTAAAGTTTTTTAAAAGATACTAATGTAAATCAAACAGATATTTCAAAAATGCCTTTGGTTATGTTTATTTTTTTAAAAGAAATTTTAGATAATAGAAAATGTTTTTCAAATGCCTTTTTACTAACTTTCACCGAGCAGGCTCCGATCCAAATTATATGGAGAACAAGAGGCCGTTTCGTTATGTTTTGCTTTCTCCTCATAAAAAAAGCCACGATAAAGCCATTCTCTTATTAGTAGAATCGTAAAGTAATCAGATACGTACTTTCTAGAGGAAAGAACATAGGCATAGTTGTTGTTCAACAAAAAATATACAATACACATCATAAGATCTTGGTTGCATTACAGATTGGACACTTATCACTTATTTTATCATTTTCTCAAATGGATTTATGCTTTATCGATTCATTTCATATCCTGGTTTAAGTCTTAAATTAAAATAATGTACGAGATTTTTTTGTAGAACTTCTATGAAGTTTCCATACCACAGAACTCGGTTGATCATATATCAACCAGTCGATCAATTAAATGACTTTTCTCTTGGATTGAGAATGCTAAAAAAATTTGTAAATTGATACATACCTTTTTTTCTTTCTTTGATTCTTTCGGCGGATTCTAGGACTTTTTTGAAATAAGTCGAAAGCTAATAATTGGAACGGTAAAAGAAAAGTAAGAATTACCTTTCGATTATTTCGGATTGATCATAATCAATATCAATAAAAATCGATCAACTAGATGTAGCAAAACATAGAATTAGGATCAATATGTACATAACATATACGGGGATACATATTATAGATTAGTATTATTAGTATTATAGATTAGTAAAAATATTAAATTAAGTCTGTATCTTTAGTATAGTACAACTTTATACACGACAAAAAAACGAATAATCTAATACTAAAAAATAGTAAAATAGTATAGTAGAAAGAAATATATATTTCTTTCTACCATACTGCTATCAAATCGAATACTGATGATTATAGCCTGCTTTTTTCAGTTAAGAAACGAAATTGGAATACTTTATTTCCATTTTTCACTCATTAATAAAGAACGAAGAAGTTAAGTTTTATTCAAACTAATCATTTTGGCTGACCGTTTTTACATAAATGATAAGTAGAAAAGCCGTAGGAACTAGAATGAAGAGCGCAGTAGCAATAAATGCAAGAATATTTACTTCCATAATTTCATCATTTTTTTAGTTCGCAATAACTCGGGATTTAATCCCATAGAGATGATTAAAATGTCACCTGTAAATTCAATGGAATGTCTTCCATTTTTATGATATTGAATCGGATTAATATCATGAATAACAATATATGAACTCTCATATCAATTCGCCATCGCAAATTGAATAGTATAACATAGGAGAATCTTTTATCCATACTGAATAAAAAAATCTATTAGATAAATTTGTGATCTAATCAAGATATCATTCTTTTTCCCATAAACTAAAGTTTTTCTTGTACAATCAATCATCTAAGGAAGTCTCATCTGACCACTTTTCTTTTTCTTTTACACTTCCATTGGTTACAAAAAAACCAAAAAGAAATAGACAAAAATAGATGAAAAACGGACATAAAGGGGTTAAGTTCTAAAATACCTTTCTTTTTCTTTTGTTGGTTATTGGATCCGTCGGGACTGACGGGGCTCGAACCCGCAGCTTCCGCCTTGACAGGGCGGTGCTCTAACCAATTGAACTACAATCCCAAGGAACTAAGGTATACAATATCTTTTTTTTATTTTATGATTTGATTCAAAAAATTTCGAGTTCGAATTATTGTAACAGCGAAGGGAGTTATAAGTGATATATTGATCACTGCATGAATAGGTACT